ACACACAAGATTCTTTTTCACTACGTTGTAGGCCAAAAATTCCCATTGCGGGAAGCTTTTATCTTTTTGATTCATATCTGCTATTCTAATATTCAAGTGATATGGAAATATCCATCTCTATTTTTGACTTGGAAGAAAATAGTATTCTTTGGAGTCGCGACTGGAATCCTGTTACATTAGAATTCCATCCTTTTTGAAAGTCAAAACCTCCAATTCCAATTTTCCATTTTGTTTGTGAGATCGCCAATACCCTTCACCAAATTCCTACCTTATCCTTTCTTTATAGAATAGGTCTTTTTTTTTGCTTGAATTCACCAAAATGACGAAAAAAATCGATTACGATTTGCAAAGAAAAGTTTTCTTTCGAGAATCAGAAAGATTTTTCTTAATACTTGACTGGTCTGTTTCCGCAAGCCGATCTATTATGATTTTCATCGAAAAGTTTTCTTTCATATCTTTTTTTTATTAAAAGTAATAGCTTCGCTTGCTGTTTCTGCTGATTCTTATAATCAGCTCTGATGATGATTCTGCCTTTGGTGTCTTTTATTGTAGGACGAGTTCTGGTGGCATAAAGATTACAATTACCATACATATAACAAGATTTCTCCATCCAAGAATTTGATTTGTTTTCTTGATGAATAGTTTTCTCCTTTTTGGTGTTCCATTTTTTTTCTACGTACGTCGTTTTTTAGGAGGCCTACACCCGTTGTGTGGTAATGGTGTTCGGTCTCGTAAAAAATGCAATCGGACGCCACTTCTAAAAATAGCTCGTAATGCTGCATCCCTTCCACGACCAACACCTTTTACCAAGACAACAGCTCGGTGCATACCTTGATCCACTACTGTGCGAATAGCATTTTCGGTTGTTGTTTGGGCCGCAAACGGCGTCCCCCTTCTTTTACCCTTGAATCCACAAGCGCCAGCAGAGGCCGAAGTAACCACTCGGCCTGATACATCAGTAACAGATACAATCGTATTGTTAAAACTTGCTTGAACGTGAATAATTCCTTTGGGTATTTTCCGTATACTTTTACGCAAACGAGTGCGTCTATTCCTATTCGAACTATATCTTCGTAAAGTTTTTGCCATATTTTATCATATTTCTAAAGATAAGTTAGAGAGATATGGAAATATCCATGTTGATTTGAAAATAGATTTTTTGTTTGTTTTTATTCTATTTTTTTACTTTCTAAAATTCTTTTTTTTTTTAGAAAAAAGGTTATCGCTGTCTTTGTTTATGTCGTGGATTGGAACAAATGACTCTAATTCGCCCTTTCCTACGGATCAGCCGACACCTTGTACAAATTTTACGAACAGAGACTTTTAATTTCATATTTTTTATTGCTTAACCTTGAATCTATTTGCTTGGAAGAAACTAGTGTTCTTTGGAGTCGCGACTGGAATCCTGTTACATTAGAATTCCATCCTTTTTGAAAGTCAAAACCTCCAATTCCAATTTTCCATTTTGTTTGTGAGATCGCCAATACCCTTCACCAAATTCCTACCTTATCCTTTCTTTATAGAATAGGTCTTTTTTTTTGCTTGAATTCACCAAAATGACGAAAAAAATCGATTACGATTTGCAAAGAAAAGTTTTCTTTCGAGAATCAGAAAGATTTTTCTTAATACTTGACTGGTCTGTTTCCGCAAGCCGATCTATTATGATTTTCATCGAAAAGTTTTCTTTCATATCTTTTTTTTATTAAAAGTAATAGCTTCGCTTGCTGTTTCTGCTGATTCTTATAATCAGCTCTGATGATGATTCTGCCTTTGGTGTCTTTTATTGTAGGACGAGTTCTGGTGGCATAAAGATTACAATTACCATACATATAACAAGATTTCTCCACCCATTCTTTTTAGTCGAGCCTCTCGGTCTGTCATAATACCCTTAGAAGTAGAAAGAATTGCAATCCCCATTCCGCCCAAAATCCTAGGAATTTTTTGATAGTTAGAATAGATTCGTAGACCGGGTCGACTGACCCGTTTAAAATTTAAAAAAGTTCTATACGGACCCTTCCTATTCCTTCTATGGCGTAGGGTTAAAATCAAAAAGGATTTGTCGCTTTCCCGATGTGTCCTCGTATTTTTGATAAAACCCTCTCGTAACAGTATTTTCACAATGTTTTGGGCGATGTTAGTACATGTTATTCGAACGGTCTCTTTTTTAGCCATATCGGCATTTCTTATAGAGGTTAATATGTCAGAAAGAGTGTCCTTACCCATGATAAACTAAATTGTTGCCTTCAAATTTTTTATAATCAACATGTATTTTGATTTCTGAATTCTTAAAGGTATATACCTGAGACAAAATCTCCCATACTGATAAATGGATTTCATTCAAATACTAGATCACAGTTTCCTTTGAAAAGACTTCTTATATTATTTCAGTCGATAATGACCTCATTTTGCTGAACTTTGTACTTTTTAATTCTGCGGTGATCGCACCAAAAATGCGAGTTCCTACTGGATTTTTGTCTTTATTAATGACAATTGCAGCATTGTCATCATATCGTATTATCATACCATCATCACGTTTGAATTCTTTACAAGTCCGTACAATTAAAGCTTTGATCACTTCTGATCGTTTTAGAGCCGAAGTTGGCATTGCTTCCTTAATCACAGCAACAATAGTGTCGCCAATATGAGCATATCGTGGATTACTAGCTCCTACGATTCGAATACACATCAATTTCCGGGCACCGCTGTTGTCCGCTACATTCAAAAGGGTCTGAGATTGAATCATATCGTTTTTTTGTTTTTTTGTTTTTTTGTTTAGCCTGCTCTTTCGACGCAAAGCACGAAGTAAAAAAAAAGAAATCTTTTTTGTCCAAAAAAACTGCAATTCTTTTTTTTTATCCCCAAGGCTTCCTTACTTATTTTGGTTCTACATTCCTATTTCGAAATAATGAATTGAGTCCGTATAGGCATTTTTGATGCAGCTATTTCAATAGCCTTTCTAGCTATATTTTCCGCTACTCCGCCCATTTCATAAAGTATTCTACCCGGTTTAACCACAGCTACCCAATATTCGGGAGATCCTTTACCCGACCCCATACGCGTTTGTGTAGGTTTGACTGTAACGGGTTTGTCTGGAAAAATACGCACCCATATTTTTCCACCGCGACGTACATTTCGTGTCATTGCTCGCCGCCCTGCTTCTATTTGTCGAGAGGTGAGCCAAGCGGGTTCAAGTGCTTGAAGAGCATATTTACCGAAAGAAATACGACTGCCTCCAGAAGATCTTCCTTTCATTCTTCCCCTATGTTGTTTACGGAATTTGGTTTTTTTTGGACTCAACATATCAATTATATTCTATCCTTTTTCGAATTCTTATGCAACCCTCTAGAATTGTTCCTTTTTTTGGTTGAACAAAAAACGAACGAAAGAATTTTTCATTTTTTGTTCTAGCATTGGATAGTAGGATTTCCCGTCTCAAAAGATCCAAACTTTTATACCCAATACCCCATGGATAGTTAGAACTTGAGTGGAACCAAAATCGATTTTAGCGGTAACGGTTTGGAGAGGGACTCGACCCTTTCTAAGCCATTCGACGCGTGCCATTTCTTTTGCTTTTCCGCCAATACATCCGGAAATTTGTACTTGAATTCCCTTTTTATATGCTTTTTCGACTAATTGAACAGCCTTTTTCATTGCTTTGCGAAATGAAACTCTCTTCTTTAATTGGTCGGCTATAAATTCTCCAAGAATAGTAGGGTCTCCGTAAGGGTTTTTCATTTTTCTAACAGCAATATTCAGTTTTCGGTTGTGAATGAAGTGAATGGCTTTTTTTAAACTTACCTGTAATTCTTTGATTTTGGTTTTGGGCGGTTCATCCTCTGTTAATAAGTTTGAGAATCCCATATAGATTATGACTTTAACCACATCGATTCTTTTGTCAATCTGTATTCGTGAAATTACATCCGTAACGGAGGAGATTCTCTTCTTTTCTATATAATTTTTAATGTGTTCTCGTATTTTGTGATCTTCTTGTAGGCCTTCAGAATAATCTTTTCGTTCTTCAAACCAAATAGAGTGATGGGTTTGGGTTGTACCAAGTCGGAAACCTAATGGATTTATTTTTTGTCCCATAATACCTCCCTACTATACATAGGTTTTCTGATATATTCTTCATATTTTTCGTTTAATGATATATCCCTCAATACGATAGTGATATGACAAGTGGATCTTTTTATCGGATAACTCTTTCCCCTAGCTCGAGGTTTGAATTTTTTCGCAGTAGTCCCCTCATTGACTTCGGCTTTACTAATGATTAAACTTGTTTCGTCGAAATTCATATTGTGAATACCGTTTGCTGCTGCGGAATAAATTAATTTTAAAATTGGATAACATGCTCGATAAGGCATGAGGGCTAGTATCATCAGTGTTTCTTCGTAGGAACGTCCACGAATCTGATCAATCACTCTTCTCGCTTTGTGAGTAGACATAGGAATATGTTTACCTAAAGCCGATACTTCTGTATATTGCTTCTTCTTTGTTTTTTTTATCATGGCGTACCTCCCCCTTTCACTAATGACCGATAATTATCTATATTCATTTTATTAACGACGAGATTTAGGATCACTTTTTCTTTTAACAGCTTTAGGATCACTTTTTCTTTTAACAGCTTTAGTATCACTTTATTAAATTAACGACGAGATTTAGGATCACTTTTTCTTTTAACAGCTTTAGTATCACTTTATTAAATTAACGACGAGATTTAGGATCACTTTTTCTTTTAACAGCTTTAGTATCACTTTATTAAATTAACGACGAGATTTAGGATCCCTTTTTTTTTTAACAGCTTTAGGATCACTTTTTCTGTTAACAGCTTTAGTATCACTTTTGCTTTTAACAGCTTTAGTATCACTTTTGCTTTTAGAGTTTGGTTTATTAAAAATTCTAGTGGGTACAAAATCTCCCAATTTATAATTGACCATATATTTCGTTATAGGAATAGGCACATGTTCCCTCCCGTTATGGATATAAATAGTGTATCCGAT